TCGATTGGCCCTTTAGGAACAGGCCTTCAAATTTTGAATTTTTATTCATTTTACTATTTAATAACTCATAATCCGATCTTGATAACTAAATATTTGCAACTTGAAAATTTAAAACGGACTTTTCAAATAATTAAATATTATTTAATGGATGAAAATGGGGGGATTTATAATCCCGATCCAGGCAGTAACATCTTTTTGAATTCATTCAATTTGACTTGGTATTTTCTCGAGAATAATTCTAATTATTGGGAAGAAAGATCCACAATAATTAGTCTTGGACAGTTTATTTTTGAAAATGTACGTATAGCAAAATATGGACCACACCTAAAATCGGGTCAAGTTTTGATTGTTCAAGTCGATTCTGTAGTAATAAGATCGGCTAAGCCTCTTTTGGCCACTCCAGGAGCAACTGTTCATGGTCATTATGGAGAACTCCTTTACGAAGGAGATACATTAGTTACGTTTATATATGAAAAGTCGAGATCCGGTGATATAACGCAGGGTCTTCCAAAAGTGGAACAAGTGTTAGAAGTGCGTTCAATTGATTCAATATCGATGAACCTAGAAAAAAGAGTTGAGGTTTGGAACGAGCATATAACAAGAATTCTTGGAATTCCTTGGGGATTCTTGATTGGTGCTGAGCTAACTATAGTTCAAAGTCGTATCTCTTTGGTTAATAAGATCCAAAAGGTTTATAGATCCCAGGGGGTGCAAATCCATAATAGGCACATAGAAATTATTGTACGCCAAATAACATCAAAAGTGTTGGTTTCAGAGGATGGAATGTCTAATGTTTTTTTACCTGGAGAACTAATTGGATTGTTACGAGCGGAGCGAACGGGGCGCGCTTTGGAAGAATCGATCTGTTACCGGGCCATCCTATTGGGAATAACAAAAGCATCTTTGAATACTCAAAGTTTCATATCCGAAGCGAGTTTTCAAGAAACTGCTCGAGTTTTAGCCAAAGCCGCTCTCCGGGGCCGTATCGATTGGTTGAAAGGCCTAAAAGAGAACGTTGTTATAGGGGGTATGATACCCGTTGGTACCGGATTTAAAGGATTAGTGCACCGTTCAAGTCAAGATAAGAACATTCCTTTGGAAACTAAAAAGAAGAATTTTTTTGAGGGGGAAATCAGAGATTTTTTCTTCCACTATAGAGAATTATTTGATTTTTGCATTTCAAAGAATTTCCATGATACACGAGAACAATTAGTTAAAGGATTTAATGATTCCTAAAAGTGGATTCATACTTTTTTTATTTAATATTAATCAAAATTCTCTATGGTCATTTGATGGGGGGTAATGTGGTAATGGAAATAAAGATAATACCGAATAGAGGATAGCGATTTGGATTGTGTATCGACACGGTCAATCTCCGGTATAAGAAAAGGTTCCATCGGAACAATTATTTAGTTCAGGGCACCTCGTCGCTTTTTTTTAAAAAAAAAAAAAAGAGGAAATGTGAGGAGAAATGACAAGAAGATATTGGAACATCAATTTGGAAGAAATGATGGAAGCAGGCCTTCATTTTGGTCATGGTACTAGGAAATGGAATCCTAGAATGGCACCTTATATTTCTGCAAAGCGTAAAGGTATTCATATTACAAATCTTACTAAAACTGCTCGCTTTTTATCACAAGCTTGTGATTTGGCTTTTGAAGCAGCAAGTATGGGCAAACAATTTTTAATTGTTGGTACAAAAAATAAAGTAGCTGATTCGGTAGTAAGGGCTGCAACAAAGGCTCGGTGTCATTATGTTAATAAAAAGTGGCTCGGTGGTATGTTAACGAATTGGTCCACTACAGAAACGAGGCTTCATAAATTCAGGGACTTGAGAACGGAACAAAAGACGGGGAGACTCAATCATCTTCCGAAAAGAGACGCAGCTATGTTGAAGAGACAACTATCTCACTTGCAAACATATCTGGGCGGGATTAAATATATGACGGGGTTACCTGATATTGTAATTATCGTTGATCAGCAAGAAGAATATACGGCTCTTCGAGAATGTATCACTTTGGGAATTCCAACAATTTGTTTAATCGATACAAATTGTGACCCGGATCTTGCCGATATTTCGATTCCAGCAAATGATGATGCTATAGCTTCAATCCGGTTTATTCTTAAAAAATTAGTATTCGCAATTTGTGAGGGTCGTTCTAGCTATACAGGAAATCCTTGATTAATAATAAGATAAATCCATTTTTTTTTTAACTCCATAAATTTATGGAATTGGTTACTGCTGTTGAATCTCATAAAAGAGATAAAAATTACTGGATATATTTTTTGACTAGTTTTTGACTAGTTCTAGTTATTACAAAAAATAGAAAATTAAACTAAGCAAGTTGAAAAAGAGATGGTTGAATCAAAATAATTTCCTTTAAAGTTCTATTTCGATCAGAGGGCAATATGAATGTTTTATCATGTTCCGTCAGCACGCTAAAAGGCTTATACGATATATCGGGTGTGGAAGTAGGCCAACATTTCTATTGGCAAATAGGAGGTTTTCAAGTCCACGGCCAAGTACTTATTACTTCTTGGGTTGTAATTGCTATCTTATTGGGTTCAGCTAGTATAGCTGTTCGTAATCCACAAACCATTCCGAATGGTGGTCAGAATTTCTTCGAATATGTCCTTGAATTCATTCGCGACGTTAGCAAAACCCAGATTGGAGAAGAACATGGTCCGTGGGTTCCTTTTATTGGAACTATGTTCCTATTTATTTTTGTTTCGAATTGGTCAGGGGCTCTTTTACCATGGAAACTCATAGAGTTACCTCATGGGGAGTTAGCCGCGCCTACGAATGATATAAATACTACTGTTGCTTTAGCTTTACTCACGTCAGTAGCCTATTTCTATGCGGGTCTTAGCAAAAAAGGATTAGGTTATTTCAGTAAATACATTCAACCAACTCCAATCCTTTTACCTATTAATATCTTAGAAGATTTCACAAAACCCTTATCACTTAGTTTTCGGCTTTTCGGAAATATATTAGCGGATGAATTAGTAGTTGTTGTTCTTGTTTCTTTAGTACCTTCAGTGGTTCCTATACCTGTTATGTTCCTTGGATTATTTACAAGCGGTATTCAAGCTCTTATTTTTGCAACGTTAGCCGCCGCTTATATAGGAGAATCCATGGAGGGTCATCATTGACTAGTTTTCAAAATAGTCGTTTTTGTAGCTTATCTCAAGCCGAGGTAATGTATGTGTGACTCAAGATAATCTACTTAGGGAACATCAAAATATACAAATAGAGTTTTAGGAAAAAAGACTCCAATATTTAGGGAATTGTAAAAAAAGGAAAGAGATCTAAAAGATCTTTTTCCTAAAATGGCCAAAATAAATAAATAAAATAGAAAAATGAAATAAATAGATGGAAATAGAATCAAAAAGAAATTAGATAAGATCTAATAAATAAATTAAATAAAATGAATTAAAAGAAACAAGAAATCGAATTTAAAATGAAATAGAATTTTGTTTTTTTATTTTTATATTCATTCCTTTTTTTTTTTTGATTATTTCATTTTTATAATTTGAATTCGATTTAATAGAAATATGATATGATAGAAATAAGAAATTGCATGAACTTTGAAATTACTCAAATAGTGATAGAATGCTTTGGCCTACTGAATTCGTTCATGTAGATTGTATCCCTGCGGGGTAATGAAAAATAAGAGAAGAATTGAAATTCATAAAAAAAATTGGCTAATAAGGACGGTTCAAAATTAGGTATAAAATTAGGTATATGGAATCTAATGGCTAGAATTCAACTCTGAAATATTTTTAAAATTATTCTCGGAATCGAAGATACGAATAATTGGTTTACGTTATGGAAGAAAGACACGTATATGTGAGATTAGATATTGATGAGTTATAAAAATGAAAGATATATCTAATAACTAAAGATCTGCCCTACTGCTATGAATTGAGATAGAGATTCCAATAAAAGTCTTTCTGGTACGTACTATGAAAAAAGATGAAATCAAGAAAAAAAAAAAGAATAACGAATTCAACTAATGATTCGAAACAAAGAAATGTAAGAACAAAAATCGTACGGATTCGCAAAAATCCCGTCTCTAGGAACTAAAAAATAGATCTATAAAAAATTGATAGAATATAGAAGTAGAAGTAAGGGAGTTCGGATGATTCAATAAGACTCTTCCATTATTTCAATTCGGAGTTCTTAATTATTTCGTCCGGAAGAATCTTATTGATGGAATAGTTAATTCATTGAATGATTGTATCATTAACCTTTTTTTTTTTTGTGCGAGGAATTTATCATGAATCCACTGATTTCTGCTGCTTCCGTTATTGCTGCCGGGTTAGCTGTTGGGCTTGCTTCTATTGGACCTGGAGTTGGTCAAGGTACTGCCGCGGGCCAAGCTGTAGAAGGTATCGCAAGACAGCCCGAGGCGGAGGGAAAAATACGAGGTACTTTATTGCTTAGTCTAGCTTTTATGGAAGCGTTAACAATTTATGGATTAGTTGTAGCCTTAGCGCTTTTATTTGCGAATCCTTTTGTGTAATCCTATAAAAAAAAATCCATATATATGGATTTTTTTGAGGCCGGGGGCTTGTTCCTTGCTTTTTAAAATTTTAATTATCTCAATATTTCACTTCTACAATTACTTATTATTTTTATTCGGCACTAACCCGGGGGAAGGACGGATTTGAGGATGAGGAATTGGCATACCGATTCGCTTTCTTCCTTCCCATTTCTACGAAATGTATCCCCCCCTTTTTTTTAGGGAGTGTTACAACAAACGAAGTATTCCGCAATTGATATGAAACCCCGTCCCGGATCTAATCTAATTAATAAGTCTTATTCTTATTAGGACTTTCTTATTGAAAAAAAAATCCATTTCGAAATCAACTATATTTTTATTTTATTTTGTTTCGAAAAGAAAAAAATTAAGATAAGGAAACAAAAATAAGACTATTAAAAAAAAAATAGATAGAAAGAAATAGAAAAAATGAGAAGTGATACAAAAAGAAACTCT